CGGGTTTTGGAGACCCACGTTCTACCGAACTGAACTAAGAGCGCTTTATTATCACAAAGAATATTTTGTGACCCCAATATGTCTTGGATATATACTATCAAAAAATTAAAGATTTCTTATGGATATCCAATTTTCTTTTAATCGATCTTCCCCGTTACTGTTCAGAAGAGAAGTAATAGGTAGGGATGACAGGATTCGAACCCGTGACATTTTGTACCCAAAACAAACGCGCTACCAAGCTGCGCTACATCCCTTTCAATTGGTCTACAGTGTCATTGTAGAGAATCCCGGTTTTGTTTTCCATATCTTTATTTCTTCCATTGATATAGATAAATATCTTGTCATTTCTTCGTTTTGGTTTCAAATAAATAGAATTATACTAAATAAAAATAGTAAAGGACTTCTATTATATTTCTATTATATAATTCTATTTCTATTATATTAAAGTATGAAATAAATATGAGATCCTGTAAAAAAATGAGTATTTTTCGCAAATTTCTAGCCTAAAGGCGCATATTTATTTCTTTTAAGATTAAATAAAAGAGTACAATTTATTTTGTACATTTCAACTTGAATTAGGGATTCCGCGTATAAATAAAAGTGGCCAATCATTAAGTACATATACACATCTGGTTATATATGTATTACCATTATATATTAGAAATAATAAAGAAGGAGGAGAATTTAAAATGCGAGATCTAAAAACATATCTCTCCGTGGCACCGGTAGTAAGTACTCTATGGTTCGGATCTTTAGCAGGTTTATTGATAGAGATCAATCGTTTTTTTCCGGATGCGTTGATATTCCCCTTTTTTTAATTCTTGTTATTGCTATGGTAGGGGGGAAAGGATTAGAGATAGAATCAAATATCTGTAACTAATCCCTTCCCTTCTTTTTTTTTTCGAATATATATTCGAAAAAAAAANGGGGGGGGGGTTCCCCTCGTTGAAACTAGTAACTCGGGCCAGGCTCAAATTTTAATAAAATTAATAAAAAATAGAGTGAAATGTGATGGTTGGGGCAACAATATCATACAAGATACTTAAATAAAAATGAAATGCTGTTCGGCAATTTTAAATTCTAAATCTAGTAATATAGCTAGAAATCATTATATTACTTAATTTATTACTATATTGTTATTTTTACTATATTGATTTATATTGATTTATTGCAACGAAATCTTTCTTTCATAATTAGATTTAGAGTTACCTGTTTTTTTTGTTCCTTTCTTCTTCCTCATTTCGGATCGGAAAATTAAAGAATTGAATGAATCAAAAACCAAAGGAGGCTCATGGCCAAGGGTAAAGATGTCCGAGTAACGGTGATTTTGGAATGTACCAGTTGTGTTCGAAATCGTGTTAATAAGGAATCAACGGGCATTTCCAGATATATTACTCAAAAGAATCGACATAATACGCCTAGTCGATTGGAATTGAAAAAATTCTGTCCCTGTTGTTACAAACATACGATTCACGGGGAGATAAAGAAATAGATCGAACCGGTCGCTTGTGTGTCAGTTTTCCGTTCCAAGGAAGATTAAAAATGACATATTAGATATATCTAATATATATTAATTTAAATATAAACAAACCAAATCCTATTTCGATCAGATCAACTGTGATGGATAATTAAGAAATAGGATTCGGGTCTTTTCTTTAGGATAAGGAATAAACAAACCATGGATAAATCCAAGCGAATCTTTCTGAAATCCAAGCGATCTTTTCGTAGGCGTTTGCCTCCGATTCAATCGGGGGATCGAATTGATTATAGAAACATGAGTTTAATTAGTCGATTTATTAGCGAACAAGGAAAAATATTATCTAGACGAGTGAATCGATTGACCTTAAAACAACAACGATTAATTACTATTGCTATAAAACAAGCTCGTATTTTATCTCCGTTACCTTTTCTTAATAATGAGAAACAATTTGAAAGAAGCGAGTCAACCACTAGAACTCCGGGTCTTCGAACCAGAAAAAAATAGGATGACTCTTGAATTGAATCAAAAAAATTCCAATCCAAACTCAAATGTGGATTGACGCTATTTTTTCTAAAAATAGGAAATCCAGATTTGATTGTCGTGTCATTTGAAAAAAAAAAAATAGGGGAAGTATAAGAAATACTTTTTATTGAACGTGTTTCTTCATTTTGATGACGATTTCATATTTTATTATACTAATTTCTACTCTACCTTCCCAGAGTTCATTTTCCAGGGAACTCCGTTTAAACCATTCCAACGGATTCCTTTCAATCTCTTTATTTTATGATCTCATTGGAAATCATATAAAGACAACTCTTATTTAATATAGCTATTTGGGCAAGTATTTTACGATTAAGAAGCAACTGTTTCTTGTACAGATTGTTTATTAATCTACTATAACTAAAGTATACTTTATTGTCTCGAATTACTGCATTTATACGAGTGATCCACAAACGACGAAAATCTCTCTTTTGTCTACCCCTATCCCTATGAGCCGAAACCAAAGCTCTTATTTTCTGTTGAGTAATAGTCCGAGTAAGTCTTGAATGAGCCCCGCGAAAACTTGATGCAAATAAACGGATTTTTGTTCTACGTCTTCGAGCTATATACCCTCGTTTAATTCTGGTCATTGAATAAATGAAACTTTGATGAATAACTAATTGATTTCCTTTCTTTCAGTTATTCCCTTCCCGTGTCCTAGTCTATTAATAACAAAACGGATTCTTCCAATGTATAAAATAAAAATTCCAATGGCTTTTGCTACTCTAACCTTCCCGACCACGATTTTTTTTTAGGCATTTCGCCTAGAAATAAAATAGAAATAAAAATTGTATTGATACTAGGTATCAAAAACACATAGTAAATAAAAAGTAATAAATAAAAATAGATTCTAGTGGGTTCCATCGTTTCTATGGTTACTTCTTAAACGGCGAGGTCCTCTCTATACACCGGAGCCCTTCCTTCATTTAATGAATGTTATTGTTAACTTGTACAGTTCACATCCTTTGGCTCTACCAAAAATTATCTAGTACTAGGTCTTTCACAACGAGATCTATTTATACAGTAACGGTATTTAATTATGAAGATTTGCTGAGTAGCTGACCCTATTAGTCCGTTGTTTCAAGAATAAGGCCTAAAATTTTGACTTTTTAAAATAAGATTTCCCCTGCTTAATGAATACCATTTGCTATCAATGGGGAATCCTTTCTCATCTTAAATTTAAAATTGAGGTGATTGGATTTGCACCAACGGGAACCATACATTTGATACCCCAATCGAAGGATAGATCTTTTTTTTAAGTTATTGAATATTCAATGGAGTTCGTCCATTCTATCCTACTCACTGGTACGGATTGGTGATACTGGATCAATTGTTTTCTTTCTTTTATCCTAGTCCACGGTCTGAACGAGTCGCACATACACCCTAGTACATGTTCCTCGTCGCTGAGGACATCCTCCAAGAGCGGGGGATTTCGTGACATTTCTGATTGGCTGTCTTGTGTTTCTAATAAGTTGTTTAATAGTTGGCATGTTGAATCATATATATATAATGGGCTGGTTTAGATCGATCTTAACCGGATCCTTAGAAATTCTTTTTTTTTTCTATATTAAAAATTTCTATATTAAGAAATTTATAAATAGAATAGTAATAGATATAAATAGAATAGTAAATTCGGTAAGAAGATAAAATATCAAATCACGAATTCATGTGAAATCCTTGTTTTTTTTTATTCAGTCGCTACAAGATCAACAATTCCATGAGTTTGGGCTTCTGTTGCTGACATAAAAACATCTCTTTCCATGTCTTCGGATACAACCCATAAGGGTTTGCCTGTCCTTTGGGCATAAACCCTTGTGATGGTTTCGCGCAGCTTCAGCAGCTCTTCCGCTTCCAAGACAAATTCTCCCGTCTGTGCCTCATAAAAAGAACTAGCGGGTTGATGGATCATTACCCTGATGATATAATCTATGATATAACATAAAAAATGTTTCTTCTATACTCGCATGATGAAAGTGAAAGGTGAGTGGATAAAGACTAATCAAAAAAAATATAATTGAACAACCGTACAGGCATTTTTTGCGCATTGCATACGGCTCTATAATGGAATTTACTTTTACCTTACTTACATTGAAGAAATAGAAAAAAAAAAATGATAAAGTCTATCAGACTCAGGTTGGTAAATAATCCAATAACCGCCCTTCCTTTTGTAGTAGTTCAAAAATACTATAAAAATACTATGATGGTTCCGTTGCTTTATATATTTATTTCGTCTGTTATTTAGCAATCCCAAAGTTTCTTTTTTTTTTTTCAAATAAAAAAACAAGATTTATTTTTATATTCTTTTATAACCTAAATATTGTTAGCCCCCTGGTGTGAAAACAAAAAAGTTTGTGACGCTGAAATAGGCCTCCCGACGGATTGACTAAACTCGAAAATGCCTTTTTATCTCATACTACTCTTTCGATACGTAATCTAACGGTTTAAATAAAAAACATTTCTCATATCGAATTCGAAGTGCCATGCTATTATTACTTAAATATTCATATAGAGCGAAGGCATAGTTTTCTTTTTTCTCTCAAATCAAATAAAAAACTCATTGGCGCCGAGCGTGAGGGAATGCTAGACGTTTGGTAATTTCCCCTCCGACAAGAATAAAAGATCCCATCGAAGCGGCTAATCCCATGCATATTGTCTGTATATCTGGTCGCACAAATTGCATAGTATCATAAATAGCTACTCCGGGTATTACCCACCCGCCAGGAGAGTTTATAAACAAATAAAGATCTTTGGTATCATCCTCTATGCTGAGATATACCATAAGACCAATAAGTTGATTCGAGATCTCGCTATCAACCCCTTGGCCTAAAAAAAGTAATCTTTCTCGATAAAGTCGGTTGATTGGGATAAAATGGTATCCCTTAGAAACCGTACATGCACCTTTTGATGCATACGGTTCAACAAAAATCATGAAAAAAGAGAATCAATGTGTAGATTCTAGCTTTTTTTTTTCATAACAGGTTTTTTAACTTATAACTTAACTTAATAAAAATAAAATAGATAAAATGGACTTTTCTTTCATTTTTCACGAAAGATGAGTTTTGGCCTGTTTTGTTTATCTAAAAAAATGGCTAAGCTTATCTGACTAACTTCTCATTGATGTATTGTTTCATCGAGATACAATTTTAATCGCGATGTAATTTTCTTGTTCCTGACTGGGCTTCTTCAATTTTTTTAGGTTTATGCTCTACTCCGCGTAAAGATCCGCCCGATTTGGATTTGTACATATAGGACAAATGCCCCAATACCACGTCCTTTTGCTACGACTTCCCTATTTTTTTTTATTCATTTCATGTCTTCCAACAAATATTCAACGCATTCATCATATTACTCGATTGATTAGCATCACTTTTATTTCTAAATATCTAAATAAATCGAAATAACTAAAATATGATATAAATATGATATTAAGTCGTAATCATAAATATATTAAATATATTTATTACCAATCGGTTTTTTTCTAAACGGAGCCTGGATACTTCATTTAATTGGTCTAACCAAGCCAACCATAAATTATTCTAATTGATAATATTAATCCGTATACCCTCCCTAAAAAATGGATCTAATTGCACTTCACGCTCCAAATTTTTGATAATTGAATCAATCTTTCTCGGGCGAAAGAGGGAATATCTCGATCGGGGAAGAGAACGGGGAAATACCGTATGCCCAATATATCTGACAAGTCGCACTATACGTCAATCCACAATGCATCTTCCTCTCCAGGACTTCGAAAGGGTACTCTTGGAACACCAATAGGCATTAAATAAAAGAAAAATTAAGTACTATATCTCACTTTGATGTGAAAGCGTAACAGTGGGTTTAGTGGCCTAATGCTATTGATTTTATTATCCCATTTTATCCATAGATTGACTAAGTTCATAAAATAAAAAAAAAAAAAGAAGACAAAATGAATTAAGGAAAATTCTTCCAAATGAGTCCTTTGAATGATGAACAAATATATATAGATTCACCCATATAAAATGGTATCAACCCCTTACCATTGCGTATTGTTACTTATCGGGTATAGAATAGATCTGCTTCTTTTTGTTCCTACGAACAAAAAAGTTTCATTATTACTAAAAGTAATTATTACGCAAAGCATCAAACAAATATTAATGCTTTCCCCGAGATAATCCCCTAAAAAGGGGGTCCATAGCATAGCTTTTTTCAATGCAATAAAGTTACATTGTGTCTATTTTTCGTTGATAAAGGGGTATTTCCATGGGTTTGCCTTGGTATCGTGTTCATACCGTCGTATTGAATGATCCGGGTCGTTTGATTGCTGTCCATATAATGCATACAGCTCTGGTTGCTGGTTGGGCCGGTTCGATGGCTCTATACGAATTAGCCGTTTTTGATCCCTCTGATCCTGTTCTTGATCCAATGTGGAGACAGGGTATGTTCGTTATACCCTTCATGACTCGTTTAGGAATAACGAATTCGTGGGGCGGTTGGAGTATCACAGGAGGGACTGTAACGAATCCGGGTATTTGGAGTTACGAAGGTGTGGCCGGGGCACATATTGTGTTTTCTGGCTTGTGTTTTTTGGCAGCTATCTGGCATTGGGTGTATTGGGATCTAGAAATATTTACTGATGAACGTACAGGAAAACCCTCTTTGGATTTGCCTAAAATCTTTGGAATTCATTTATTTCTCTCAGGGGTGGCTTGCTTTGGTTTTGGTGCATTTCATGTAACAGGATTGTATGGCCCTGGAATATGGGTGTCCGATCCTTATGGATTAACTGGAAGGGTACAGGCCGTAAATCCAGCGTGGGGTGTGGAAGGTTTTGATCCTTTTGTTCCGGGAGGAATAGCTTCTCACCATATTGCAGCAGGGACCTTAGGCATATTGGCAGGCCTATTTCATCTTAGTGTTCGTCCGCCCCAACGCCTATACAAAGGGTTACGTATGGGAAATATTGAAACCGTCCTTTCCAGTAGTATTGCTGCTGTCTTTTTTGCAGCTTTTGTAGTTGCTGGAACTATGTGGTATGGTTCAGCAACTACCCCGATTGAATTGTTTGGTCCGACGCGCTATCAATGGGATCAAGGATACTTCCAACAAGAAATATATCGAAGAATTGGTGCTGGCTTATCCGAAAATCAAAGTTTATCTGAAGCTTGGTCTAAAATTCCTGAAAAACTAGCTTTTTATGATTACATCGGTAATAATCCGGCAAAAGGGGGATTATTCAGAGCGGGTTCAATGGACAACGGGGATGGAATAGCTGTTGGGTGGTTAGGACATCCTATCTTTAGAGATAAAGAGGGGCATGAACTTTTTGTACGTCGTATGCCGACGTTTTTTGAAACATTTCCAGTTGTTTTGGTCGATGGGGACGGAATTGTTAGAGCTGATGTTCCTTTTAGACGGGCAGAATCAAAATATAGTGTCGAACAAGTAGGTGTAACTGTTGAGTTCTATGGCGGCGAACTAAATGGAGTCAGTTATAGTGACCCTGCTACTGTGAAAAAATATGCTAGACGTGCTCAATTGGGTGAAATTTTTGAATTAGACCGTGCTACTTTGAAATCCGATGGTGTTTTTCGTAGCAGTCCAAGGGGTTGGTTTACCTTTGGGCATGCTTCGTTTGCTTTGCTCTTCTTTTTCGGACACATTTGGCATGGTGCTAGAACCCTATTTAGAGATGTTTTTGCTGGTATTGATCCAGATTTAGATGCTCAAGTGGAATTTGGGGCATTCCAAAAACTTGGAGATCCAACTACAAGAAGACAGGGGGTTTGATACATATTGCTTTGTTACCTTTCGTTTTTATTTTATTTGACTGACTATAGGGTTGGGGTACTGGATAAATCTTGATTTGACATTTGGCCTTTTCTTTGACTTTTGTTCTTTCTTTATCCAGGAGACGGTCCAAAATAAACAGCTATGGAAGCTATAATTGTAAACCACGATCGAATCTATGGAAGCATTGGTTTATACATTCCTTTTAGTCTCAACTCTAGGAATAATTTTTTTCGCTATCTTTTTTCGCGAACCGCCTAAAGTTCCAACTAAAAAGTAAAATGGTGAAATGATTTTTCATTATCTCAATTGAAAATAATGATCCTCCCACTATTGGGAGGATCGTTACTTCGACTAGTCCCCGTGTTCCTCGAATGGATCTCTTAGTTGTTGAGAGGGTTGCCCAAACGCAGTATATAAGGCGTACCCGGTAAAACTTACAAGTAACCCAGATAAAAAGATGGCAACTAGGGTTGCTGTTTCCATTATTATATAGTTTTAAGACATTATGTAGTTTTAAGACCACAATGGATCTATGATAAGATCATTTATTTACAACGGAATGGTATACAAAGTCAACAGATCTTAATGAATATAAAATATTATGGCTACACAAACCGTTGAGGGTAGTTCTAGATCTGGTCGCCCCAAACGAACTAATGCTGGGAGTTTATTGAAACCATTGAATTCAGAATATGGTAAAGTAGCTCCTGGTTGGGGAACTACTCCTTTGATGGGTCTCGCAATGGCTCTATTTGCAGTATTTCTATCTATTATTTTGGAGATTTATAATTCTTCCATTTTACTAGATGGAATTTCAATGAATTAGATTTAATGAATTAAATTTACAAGAACCATTAACTAGCTTTTTCAATACAAAGTGAAGCATTTAGTTTTCTGATTTTTATCCCAGTCTATTTTGGTAGTTCGACCGTGGAATTTCTTTTTTCTGTATTTCCGGAATATGAGTGTGTGACTTGTTATAATTGATCCTATGGTTAGTACAGAGAATAGATCTGTCATCTTGATAGAGATGGTTTTACTTCGTCGGATATTCATTTTTGTATCTGGAGCACGGAATATATGAAATAGATTACATTACGGAATATATGAAATAGATTACATTACAAAGTATTAGAACTATGATTCATACTTAATAGTCAGACCTCGTGGCCGGAAAAATTTTAAAGAGTTAGAAGTTATAAAAAGAACATTTTTTTCTTTCAAACTTCCGTTTAGACTTATTTTGATCAAAGGACAAAGATTTCTTTTGATTTTTCGTCATTAGATCTAGTCATTGAATAAGTGATCATCCAACGGTTCTTACTCAGGGAATTTTGGGACTTATTTTGAGAAGGTTTTATTGAATCGTCGTGGTTCTAGTATGAATCTGAGGTTTTAATCGATTCATAGGGTCTTAACAAGAGAATTCCTATCAATAAAAAAACAACAGTAAAGCTGCATTACACATAAATAACAACAAAGAAAATAGGTAAATAGAAGATTCAAGAGGCCTATAATGATCAATATAGAGACGAATGAGCCGACTTGATTTTTTGGCATTATAACCACAAAGAATAGTTTTCGTGTTTTTTATTCTTTACATATCTTAAGAAAAAAAAAAAGGAATGCATAGAATTCATAAATTTTAAACTTTCTATTCCACACATCCGTTAGAACTATAGTATTGGGGTGTTTATGTTTGAGCCGTACGAGATGAAATTTTCATATACGGTTCTCGGGGGGGGTCTCCTTGTTTTACCTATCTCAATAAAATCTATGATTGGTTCGAAGAACGTCTTGAGATTCAGGCAATTGCAGATGATATAACTAGTAAATATGTTCCTCCTCACGTCAACATATTTTATTGTCTAGGAGGAATTACGCTTACTTGTTTTTTAGTACAAGTAGCTACGGGATTTGCTATGACTTTTTATTATCGTCCAACCGTTACAGAGGCTTTTGCTTCTGTTCAATATATAATGACTGAAGCTAACTTTGGTTGGTTAATCCGATCAGTTCATCGATGGTCGGCAAGTATGATGGTCCTAATGATGATTCTGCACGTATTTCGTGTGTATCTCACTGGTGGTTTTAAAAAACCTCGTGAATTGACTTGGGTTACTGGTGTGGTTTTGGGTGTATTGACCGCATCTTTTGGTGTAACTGGCTATTCCTTACCTTGGGACCAAATTGGTTATTGGGCAGTAAAAA